TTCTTTTTCCATAGAAAAAAAGGTGTTCAAAAAGAGTTTCAGAAGATGTTGATCGTAAATGATAAAATTGGTTACAAAGAAAAATGAAGATGGATTCGTATTCACATACATAAGAATTATATATAAACAAGAATAATCTTTTATTCTTTTTTGAAACAATGGAACTTGATTTCTTTGGAGTTGGAATAATAAGACTATTCCAATTCTGATACTCATAGAGAAGGAAGCGTAATAAATGGAAAAAAGAGGCGTCTTTCAACCAGGAGCGAAGAGTTTGAACAACGATTTCTAGATGGATGGGGTAGGGTATTAGTATATCTGACACATAATTTAAATGTACAAAATTGTCTTCTAAAAACGGAAATAGTGAATGAATTGATCGTAAATTTTGAGATTTGCCTATTTCTTCTTTCCTTTCTAAGGAAGATACTAATCTTAGGGAAAAGGGAATTTCCCCAATAACTGCAAATCCCTCTGATATCATTTGCGAATCTAAAGTTTTGTTATGCCCCAACAATAGGTTTTGGTTTGACTCATTAGCAGAAATAAGCAAAGGATTCTGTTGAGACATTCGAGTAATTAAACGTTTCACCATTAGTGAACTGGATTTATTATCATAACCAAAATTTTCCACCAAAATGAATCTATTTAAAACATGATCATGAGCCAGTGCATAAATATACTCTTGAAAGATAAGCGGATATAGTAAGTCCTGTTTCAAAAATTTATCGAGTTCAAAATATCGTTGAAATTCCCCCATTTGAAATTAGATTTGAACCAAAGATAGGCATAAGATACTTCTTGGATTATCAAATGATACATAGTGCGATACGGTCAAAACGTAGTATAATAATAAAATAATATATACCTCGGAGACAGGTAAGCTCATCAACGGACTCTCCATCCTCTTTTTTTTTCATCTAATAGGTTTATGTTCGTTATAGGATAACAAGATGGTTAGAAATCTTTTATTTTTTAAACCCAATCGCTCTTTTGATTTTGGAAAGAATTGAATTATCTTTATCAATATACTGCTTCTTTTACACATTCCTCTCCAATGCATAAATGGAGAATATCAACATAGTTAGGATTCATAAAAAAAGGATAATCCACTCATAATAGGCATAGGAGAAGCCGTTCCCGCACCAGGCACTAATCCATTTTTAACGTCTATCTAATTAGATCGGGTAATCATTCAAAGTTAAGAACAGAAGCCGGTTGCTTTTTTGTTTCCCTATAATTAGAGCCAGAGGGCTCTATCCATTTATTCACTCGACCCAACTTTTAATTCATTTTGTTCCGCCCCGATCCAAGCCTTCAAACAAGTCTTTGTACCGATCCGGTAAGAATGCAATATTCTCAGAATTATCTATTGCTACGACATGCTATTTTTTCCATTCATTCCCTTTCAGGATCAGTCGTGGTCTTACAAACTCTACCGATGGTATGGACGAATCCCTTGCTTCATCCAAATGTGTAAACGATACTAGCCGCACTTAAAAGCCGAGTACTCTACCGTTGAGTTAGCAACCCAAAAATCTAAAAACAATAGGATGTGTAAATGTCAATACAGTAAAAAAATATAACTAAATTTGAGTGCCATTACACAATCAAAACATTTTATTTTAAACTAAGAATACAAAAAGAAATCTCAAAATTAAATCGCTTCTGAACTGAATATAAAAATGAAGAGATCAGATGCAAATATACTAAATTTGCATATAATTCGAATTTAGAATAGATATAAATGTACAAGTGAATCAACCTCCCGTTCTTTTTTTTCACTCCAATAAAAAATTATTGTATCACAGAGAATTCAACGAACCCATCAATTGAACGAAGTAAAATAAAAAACCGAACCTATGTAAAGAAAAGATTTATACTTATACACGATCAAATTATATTTGTTCGATACACTGTTGTCAATATAAATGTGAATACAAAAATGGAAATAATTAAAATATTCACTATAAGGACTGGTGTTGGATTGGCACTACATAGATGCAAAAAGGTGTAGATAGTAGATCAAGGAATAAAAAGTAGTAAAAAAAAAAATCCGAGTTCTTCAATCAATATAAGTTGAGCGAATAAGCAAGTTTGATTCCGTGGTTATTATTATTTGTTAGTAGAGTTCCAATGAAAACCAGTCGATTGCAGATAATGTCATAATTTTAGATTTCGAGATCCAATTTCTTCATCTAGTCCCTCTATTTTGGGAATATCCCCCTTCGCTTTTTGTCGTTATATACCAATACCACTAGAACAGGGGATTCTATGGGAACAATACGAAAAGGCGGGGTTAGAGAAGTAGAGAAAAGCTTATACTCTTTATTTTCATTTTGTTTGATTAAAGGGAAGTTCCTTAAAAACCTCCGCCTTCTTTGAAATATCATGAACAGTTCCTGTAGGTTGAGCGCCTTTTTCAAGGAAATATAGAATAGCAGGAACATTTGAATAAGTTTGATTCTTTATCGGATCATAAAAACCAACTTTCCGGAGATCTCTCCCCTCTCTTCGGGATCGAACATCAATTGCAACGATTCGATAGACGGCTCATTGGGATAGATTAAAATACCCCCCCTAGAAACGTATAAGAGGTTTTCTCCTCGTACGGCTCGAGAAAATTATGTCTATGTATAAAATTAGAGTGTCAAATAGATCCATAAAATCATCAAATCAATTAGACTATGATTAAAGATTTCAATTTGTTTCATTTAGAAATGTAAAACAAAAAATTGTACTCATAACTCAAGTGGGATAACTCTCAAATAGCTCACAATCCCTAAGCTATTTCATTTTTTGAGTGGTCTCTAGCCCCCTTCTTGTCTCGTTTATAATCTGTTTTATTCTTCATATTTAGTTGTTGAGACAATGAAAAATGGTGTTTCCTTGTTCCAGGATCCTTTATCTTTTGTTTGAATCATTGGGTTTAGACATTACTTCGGTGATCCTTAATCCTTATCAAAATGGCAGCAACATACCTTTTTTGTGATTTCGTTCTATCAAAGAATCATCAGAACGGTTGATTCACGCGTGTTCTACTTTTGATTGAAAAAGTTTTACCAAGTCCAACAAATTTGACTTTTTTTTAGATTTCGATTTGAAACTTTCTAAAATGGAATCCTTTCAATTTCTATATAGAAGCTATATTTACGAAGTTGTTCAAACTTATTAATTGACACTAACCCTAGACCCTTACCCTTGAGAAATGACTCAATAGAAATGACTCAATACTTTCTACTCGAGCTCCATCATGTAACTATAATAACCCCTTTTTTACATTACAACCCAAGAAAAAACTGATGGGTTCTAGTCGAGCAGAACAAAGGATGTCGAGTCAAGAGCACTTCTATTCGTAATAAAATGGTGGATTATTACATCCACAGCTGATCATGTCCTTCAAGTCGCACGTTGCTTTCTACCACATCGTTTCAAACGAAGTTTTACCATAACATTCCTCTAGTTTGGAACTAGTATTTAATTGATTCAATTATGGAATCATGAATAGTCATTAGTGCGATCGCTAAATAATAAGAAATCTGTACTTTTGTCCTTCTATATCGATAATAGAAATAGATATGAATGGGTAGTTAGTTTCTGAAAACGTCTCAGCACTAATTTTTAAATCCCATAGGTAGCAAATAAACGGAAGAATAGAACTCTTAGACCCAAACAAAAAATGACAAAAAACTCGGTGCAAAGAAAACAGATCTGTTACATATGTAATTTACTTGATCGTTTGTTAATGAGATTCAGACAGATACATAGATATATGTATTTCAATTAAATATTAAAACGAAAATATATAGGATTAGGGTACCGAAATTCACTTCAATAGGAATAGCAGAGAGGGATGGGCACAGGCATACAATGATAGTCTGTCCAACTTTTTTTATTCAAACTAGTGGGGTGTGGGGTCTATGTTCCTATCTGACCTAGATAACAAAACAACTAGATTAAGTAGATTAAGTTACATCTCTGTCTCATTCGAACGCAATTTAGTTTGATAAAACAATATTCTTCTCTGAATCAGATAAGTAAAAATGATAAACAAGAATCATATTATAGCCACTACTCCACTCTTAAATTCAAATTAAAGATCTTAAAGAGAGTCTTGTTCAAAAAAGCAAGAGTTTTACGGATATGATATAATGGGTGCTCTGGGACGGAAGGATTCGAACCTCCGAATAGCGGGACCAAAACCCGTTGCCTTACCACTTGGCCACGCCCCATTTAAATTCCATAAATTCCAATTCTGCACTAATAAACACTAATATGAGTGTTGGTTTTTCGTCAATTCCAATGCAAATACATATCTATGCACTATATTGTTGATAGGATTTTGCTACGTGTAGATATATATAATATAGAATTAAACTGGACTTGATTGATCATTACATATAATTTAATTAAGATATTGTATTGTATAAACGTATGATTTCTTATATTCTCTTTTTAGAATTGAAGGCTTTTGATTGGGTGAATGGGTTGAAAGGATTTTTTGGTCTACTTTACTTTCTTCATTATTTTTTGCCTTATATCAATAAGATATCAATAACTCAATCAAAATACAATTATCTCCAAGAAAAAAATCTTTGTTATGCTTAATATTTTTTGCGGTATCTGTCTTAACTCTGCCCTTTATTTGAGTAGTTTTTTCTTGGCCAAATTACCCGAGGCCTACTCTTTTTTAAATCCAATTGTCGATTTTATGCCGGTCATACCTTTGCTGTTTTTTCTTTTAGCCTTTGTTTGGCAAGCTGCTGTAAGTTTTCGATGAAATTTTGAATTAAGTCTTAGAGTATGAACCTTTAGTTGAAACATTGAAATTCTTGAATCACCCCATTTCTTCATTATGACCTTTTTCTTTTCTCGTCAAAGATCTTATATAGGATACCCCACAATTCGGTATTGCGGGTATTTCAAAATAAAATTCAAATTTTACTAAAGAAAAACCCTGTCTAAAAATAAAAAAAGTACTTCCTTTCATGGTGTCAAAATATGATATGTGATATAAAAATGGATAATCTATTCTCTAAAAAAAAAAAAAAAAAGATCTTGGAGATTGTGTAATGCTTACTCTCAAACTCTTCGTTTACACAGTAGTGATATTCTTTGTTTCTCTCTTCATCTTCGGATTCTTATCTAATGATCCAGGACGTAATCCTGGACGTGAAGAATAAGCATCAAATAATACTTTTACTTGATCGAAAGATAACTTAAATATCAAGCGATCCAGGGAAACGGAAAGAGAGGGATTCGAACCCTCGGTACGAATAACTCGTACAACGGATTAGCAATCCGACGCTTTAGTCCACTCAGCCATCTCTCCCAATTGAAAACGGATAATAACTATGTTACATTACATATAAAGATATAAAGTAAGGATTGAAATTATCTCTTTATCCTTATTAAAATTTAAATCGACTTATATCTTAAAAAGATAGTATAGTTTAGTCTAATTAATATCTCTATTTAATTCTAATTAAATTCGAATAAAAATAAAAGTTCTATAATTTATATAATTATATATATATCACGTTTATCAGCAATTCCAACTCTAAAGTACGGGCTCGCAAAATTATTTTATGATAAAAAAAAAAGAATACCTCGTTATTTTTGTCGGATAAGGGCTTTTCCATGGCCTGGCCGGGTCAGTACCTAGCCGGGCCTTTTTTTGTTCCACTGAATCATAATCATAGATAATTAGCTGAATTTAAAAATGTTATTGAAGCAACAACAATAATAAATCTTAAATTATAAGGAGGATTCTTTCTATTCCTATGATAGGGAATTCAAGTATCATTTCTGATTTTTGATTATTTTTTTTTTTAGCACCCTTTTCTTAATCGCATTAAGTACCCAACAAAACACGTCAACACTTCATTTTTAATAATTCTTGTCTGATCCTGTATTGATTACATCCGATTCGACAAAAGATCCATTTATAGATAATAATCGCATTGTAGCGGGTATAGTTTAGTGGTAAAAGTGTGATTCGTTCTATATAACCCCTTACATAGTTAAGGGGTCCTTCGGTTTTCTTCATATTCCGAAAAAAAAACTTTATTTCTTAAAAGGATTTAATTCTTTACCTCTCAATGACAGATTCGAGGAAGAATATACATTCTCGTGCTTTTTATATTTTATACAAGGATCAATTAGCAATTGAAAAATTGGATTATGAAATTACGAAACATAATTTTTTTTTGGATCACTACTTCCAATTGAATGAGTAAAAGGATCTATGGATGAAGAAAGCTTTTTTCTAATCGTAACTAAATCTTCAATTTTAGATTTGTTTATAGATTATAGAGGGGAGATTGAAGCAAAATAGCTATTAAACGATGGCTTTGGTTTACTAGAGACATCGATATATTGTTTAGCTCGGTGGAAAGAAAATGCTTTTCCTCAGGATTCGTTCAAATAGAAATAGAGAACGAAGTAACTAGAAAGAGTGTTATAATCCTCCTCTTCTAGAGGGATCATCTAGAAAGCGAGTAGTTTAAAATGTATTCAGACAGTAAAGGCTGACATAGATGTTATGGGTCAATTTTTTTTTCAGTTACGTCTTAAATCGGGGAAATTATCCATCTACCATAAAGGAGCCGAATGAAATAAAAGTTTCATGTTCGGTTTTGAATTAGAGACGTTAAAAATGATGAATCGACGTCGACTATAACCCCTAGCCTTCCAAGCTAACGATGCGGGTTCGATTCCCGCTACCCGCTTTCTCTTTTTATTATTTTTAAAATTCAATTCATAATTTCACCTTAATCTATCATTGAATTGAATACGTAATTGCCGAAATTTGCTCACATACAATCCGCTATTTATTTTTTTTTACGAACAAGAGATTCGAAGTAAAAAATACGAAAACAAATAGGAATGAAAGGCGTCCATTGTCTAATGGATAGGACATAGGTCTTCTAAACCTTTGGTATAGGTTCAAATCCTATTGGACGCAATTTTTTTCCATATATATAAATATATAATATATATTTTTTTGATTTCTATATTTCTATGTCAAGAAATATTTTTTGAATAATTTTCATTGAATCCGAGATACTTATATTTTATTTAATATATGAAATTATTTAATATTAAAATATTCGAAAATTAAAATAATATCTAATTAATCTAAAAAAAAATCACCTTTTTTTTTCATTTTTAATTTTGAAAAATATAAAAGATATAAGAGTGATCCATTTTTTATGCTTGTTCCTGAAGTAGAAAGCGTTCCATCTGTTCCTGAATAGCTTCTTTCAAAATGGCTTCCGCTTCCTCGGTAAATTTCTTGGTAGAAGATATTATTTCGTGAAGCTGAGGTTTATTCGTTTTTAAAAAAGTACGCAACTCAACAAGAAATTTCCTTACCTGTCCAATCTCTAATGAATCGAGATAGCCATTTGTTCCGGTATAAATAGTCATTATCTGTTCTTCTACCGTAAGAGGGGCTGATTGGGATTGCTTAAGCAATTCCCGTAATCGTTGACCTCT